GTTGCCGAGATCTATCTTTTTCTAAATATCCTTGTAATTCTTCCATTTACATTTCTACTTGAGCCAGAGGCAGGAGGTTTTTCTTGGTTTATCAAATGATATATACATAGTGCAATATGGTCAGAACAGGGTATTATGTATTGTATTATGTATATAGTATAGTAAGAAAAAAATATATACCCCGGAAAAGAAAGAGGGAGTCCAATCAACAGATCTTTTTACCTTTTCTATCCAATTGGTTTATGTTCGTTATAATTACAACAGGAGAAAAAATCCTTTATTTTTGCAACCCAATCGCTCTTTTGACTTTGGAATAAATTCTCTTTATCAATATACTGTTTCTTCTACACATCCGTCTACAATCCATAATAAAGAATAATTAGGATTCTGAAAAAAAAAAAGAAAAAATCAATGGTTCACTCACAGGAGAACCCACTCTTTCCCGCATTAGGCACTAATTCATTTTTAACGTCTAATTAGATCGGGTAATCATTCCAATTAAGAACATAAGCTCGTTGCTTTTTATTTTACCAGAATTGGAGCCATAGAGCTCTATCCATTTATTCACTAGACCCAACTGTAAATGTGAATTTCTTTTGTCCCCTTCCAAAAATCAAAACAATCTTTTGGAACTGTAATGATCCGGTAAGGATAAACTCAAAGTTCTACTTTAACTTTGACTTTCATTTCAAATTAAATAAATTAATAAAATCAATTTATTATTTTATTTGATTTTCTATTTTATTACGACATGCTGTTTTTTCCATTCATTACCCTTGAGGATCAGTCGTGGTCCTATAGACTATACCAATAGTCTGGACGAATTTGTTGCTTCATCCAAATGTGTAAAAGATCATAGTCGCACTTAAAAGCCGAGTACTCTACCGTTGAGTTAGCAACCCGGATAAATAGGATATGTAGATACGATCAAAATATAAAAATCAATTGAATTGCACTGCACGACCCTATCAAAACATTGAACTAGCAACACATCGAAAAGAAAGATTTTCTGATCAATTAGAAACACAAAATACCAAAGTTAGCAGATCGGATTAAAAATATTCCTAATCGAAATGTAAAAATTATGGCAGACCACCCATTTTTTATCAAATTCTTTTTTGATTTTCCCTAAGAAAATACATCCTGTATGAGAGTAAATGCAGCAAGGCAAACCCATCATTTGAGTGAAGGAAACAAAAAAATCAATATGGGGTGGGGATAAACAGCCCTATTTATCTATGATCGAATTATATTTGTTCGATACACCATTGTCAATATAAAAGCAATGTTGAGAAAGTAAATCAAGTAAATAAAATAAAGACTTGTGTTGGATTGGCACAACATAAATAAGAAATTGGAATGGAAAAAATTAAGGAAAAGGTAAATAAAAAATCCCCGGTTTATTCAATCAATAAAAGTACGATAAGCAAGCTTAACCCCTTGTTTGTTGTTAAATTAAATTCCCCCACCAAAATATGAATAAAGCAAGAAAAAGGAAAATGGTGTGTAAATAGAAATAATTACACAAGGATAGATACTAGTTACCCTTCCCTACTTTATTTTATTTATTTAATAATTTTGTTTTTTCCTTTAATTAACTCAAAGTTCTTTCTTTAAAGAATTCTGCCTTCTTTAAAATATCATAAACAGTTCCTGTAGGTTGAGCACCTTTTTCAAGGAAATATAGAATAGCAGGAACATTTAAATAAGTTTGATTCTTTATCGGATTGTAAAAACCTACTTTTCGAAGATCTCTTCCTTCTCTTCGAAATCGAACATCAATTGCAACGATTCGATAGATGGCTCATTGGGATAGATGTAAATAAACAATGCCCCCCCTAGAAACGTATAGGAGGTTTTTTCCTCATACGGCTCGAGAAAAATGATTCCAATTTCTGTATATAATAGCAAGTGGATCCATAAAATCATGAATTTTACTATAATTTGAATTGAGTACTTTTTTCTTCTTCCTTACAGAAAAAGGAAGAAATCTCATTCATACTCATAACTCAAGTTGGGTAATTCTGACAAGAGAATCCTTAGACATTTATTGAGCCGTCTCTAAACTCTTTTGTTTGTCTCATTTCGAATCCATTTTTATTCCTCAGTCTGATCCAATTGTTGAGACAATTGAAAATAGTGTTTCCTTGTTTCGGAATCCTTTATCCTTGCTTTGTGAAATCATTGGGTTTAGACATTACCTCGGGGATCCTTATTCCTTTCAAAATGGCAGCAACATACCTTTTTTTGTTATTTCTTTCTATATAAATAGAATACGAATGATTGATTCCCTTGTGATACACTTTTCATCGAAATAGTTTTACCAATTTCGGAAAATTTGACTTTTCAAACTTGTTCTGAATTTGAACCTTTCGATTTAGAATTTATATATAGTGAGGATATACTTACAGAGTTGGTCTAACTTATTGATTTTCACTAACCCTAGATTCTTTCCCTTGAAAAATGAATCAATCCTTTCTTCTCGAGCTTCATCATGTACTATTTACTTATAACCCAACACAAATTAGGTTCCGGGCAGAACAGAACAAACTATGTCGAGCCAAGAGCATCTTCATTACTATAGAAGATGGCGGATGTAAAAATCCACAGCCAACCATGTCCTTCAAGTCGCACGTTGCTTTCTACCACATCGTTTCAAACGAAGTTTTACCATAACATTCCTCTAATTGAAATTTCAAAGCGGTATGGAATTGATTCAATATAAAATCATGAATAGTCATTGGTTCAACCGGTATATAATATTTCTATCTATGGATAAATAAGTATTTATCCGGATAAGGGTCAGCAAGGATCAAATTTATTTAATTTAACCCCATATTCTATCATATGAATTGAATGAAAATAAAGATATTCAATTTTACCCACATTTGACACTTGATTCCGTTTGTGAGAAACCAAACGAATTCTCAGATATGATTCTTAGAACCATTCTGAAAATTAATAAGAAAAGATTTTTACCTTTAACAAATTATTGTTTCATGTGGAATGCAGTGTGATCCCATCTTTCGTTTCATGAAAAACGATCTGGGACGGAAGGATTCGAACCTCCGAATAACGGGACCAAAACCCGCTGCCTTACCGCTTGGCCACGCCCCATTTTGATTTCTATTCGAAATTAATCAACACTAATATTGGTATTGGTTATTCGTCAATCCCAACCCAAATACACAAAAACATATGGGATATTTTGTTGCTAGGATTCAAGACATGTAGATATAGAATCAAAAAAATTCATTGATCATTACATAGAATTCAATTAAGATATTGTATGAAAGTTGAATTCCTTATATTCTCATTTTAGAATGATAATGGGGGGAGGGATTTTTTATTTGGGAAAGTCCGAACCGAAGAAAAAGAAGGATTTCTTGATCTGCCTTTTTCATTTTTCCTTATAAAAATAACTCAAAATTATCTAATCCACAAGAACGAAATGCTTGTTATGCTTAATATCTTTAGTTTAATTGGTATCTGTCTTAATTCTGTCCTTTATTCGAGTAGTTTTTTCTTCGCCAAATTGCCCGAAGCTTATGCCATTTTCAATCCAATCATAGATGTTATGCCTGTCATACCTGTACTCTTTTTTCTCTTAGCCTTTGTTTGGCAAGCCACTGTAAGTTTTCGATGAAATCTTTAATACTCTGCTAAATTGATGATGTATTCGATAAAAAAATTCTAAAAATTGATAAGATCAGATAAGTCTTACATTACGAACCCTCGATTCAAAAATCGAAATTCTTGTATATTGAATGAATAACCGCAGCGATGAATTTGGATCAGCCTTTTCCCCGTTCTCACCTTCCGGTGAGTATGGACTATTAGGTACTCCACAATACCTAATTATTGATATGACAAGAAATTTCGGGTAACGAATGAATCAAAATCTTATTACAAATAAATTCGTCTTATTTTTCATTTTTTGGGGTGTCAAAACAAAAAAAAAAAATGATATATGTGGTAAAAAATAGGCAATCTATTCCCCTTTTTCAAAAAAAAAATGATCTTGGAGATTGTGTAATGCTTACTCTCAAACTCTTTGTTTACACAGTAGTGATATTCTTTGTTTCCCTTTTTATCTTTGGATTCTTATCTAATGATCCAGGACGCAATCCTGGACGTGAGGAATAAAAAATTTCTAGTTTTTTTTGCTTTTTTCGAAATTAATTCTTAATAATCTTATTTGTTTCATACATTTAACTATGATAAAATCAAGGGATGAGAATCTTTTCGAATTCGAAAATACCAAGTGATCAGAGAAAGCGGAAAGAGAGGGATTCGAACCCTCGGTACAAATAATTCGTACAACGGATTAGCAATCCGCCGCTTTAGTCCACTCAGCCATCTCTCCTAATTCCAAATTGAAAATTTGTTATGTGATGTAACACGTGAAATAAAGATTGATAAAAATCCACCTTCTTCTCTTTATTTTCTTTTTTCATTTGATTTTTTTTTATTTAATCTTATTTAACTTTTCCAAATTATTATTATTTATTTTATTATATTATTCTATTTTAATAAAAAAAAATATTATTTTATTATATTATTAAAATAGAAATTCGAAATATTCTAAAATATTATAATAAATAATAGAAATTTTTTAAATAGCTATTAAAATTTAAACTAAGAAAAATAAGAAAAAAATAGAAAAAAGCAATTGATCAGGAATTCAATATAGATAATGACTCAAAACGGATCTCCTCAATAGAAAGAATATCTTAGTTCTTTGATTTTATATGAAAGGTTTATTTTCCCGGCCTGATCTGCTTAAGTACTGGCCGGGACATTTCTTCTTTTTTCCATTGATTATTCTTTTTTTTTTTCTTTTTCTCAGTTTATTACTTAATTTCTTACTGTTGTCAAGTAAGGAATAAAAAAAGACATATGATAACATATATTATATATATAAATACATTAAACAATATTAAATTACATTTAACAATTTGAAACATTCAAAATATTTCTATTCTAATAGAATAGAACTC